AAAAAGCTGGCTTGGTAGAGTCTTTCGAATGATGGTAGAAATGGCCCTATATATTAGGGCAGGGGGAACCGCCGCTTGGTGGGAAGCGGATAGCCAATACGAAGGTAGATAGAGAATAAAGCTGGACGTTTTCACCTCGATATGCGCGGAGGTGTGCTAGTAATAGTGGCCCGGAAAGCTATTTTTGCTGGTTCCGGCCGAGCTGGATCCACAAAACCTTTTTCTAGTTCTAGTTATAGGATGATTAGCGGTGCTGGTCATAGTGGAGATTGGGTTTTTAGAGCAATTCTTTGTCGAGGCTTTTTTAATTTGTGGAGTCTTCAATCCCGGGCATGCTATAAACTGCTCAGATCACAACTCCCTCATTGCGGGCGGGTGAGAGGGGCTTCCTTCGTAGCCAAATCTGATGATACGCTTTGGCGATCTTACCTACCAAATAAAAGGCCTGCTAGGTGATCGAAATCGCTCAGGTCAGTGAGGACTCATTTACTCACCTGCTCCTTATCTATTTAATAGTCTCTTCCATCTACTGAATTCAAAAGGCGACCCGCCGCGCCGAGCTGTAAGATAGAGCTGTTGTACTACTTGACTGGTAAGAAAGAGCTTCCGTAAGAACTGGAATACTATTGTATGTACGCTAACCCTCTCTTCCGCTACTGTTGCACAGAAAGGCCGACAGAAGGAAGGTTTCTTAGCGCGCTTTTCAAGCGCTTAGCTTCTGCTAGCGGCGGGGCGACAGGGCCATGTTGTTCAGTTGAAAGCCTAAGCCAAGAAGGTACGAACGAAGTGACGGGCCACTTTCGAAGAAAGGGGGCGGCTTTCTTGTGGTAGTAATTGCGAGCATCTCTCCTCTTCTCTTAGCGTGCACAGTTTGCTTACATGCCGCCTTAGGCTTAGGCACATCTCTCTTTCTTAGTTTCACGCTGGCCTAAGTCAGTCTTTTAGTAAGCGTATATAAGCAGCTTTTTAGTGTATAAGCAATTCTTTAGTGGTCGCACCGAAAGGTACGTACGGTGGGGGTTGGTTGAAGATGATGTTACGCGGCGTTCAGAACCAGTCTTGAAGTGGATTATAAAAAACGAAGAAGTAAGGAAATGAAACGACTCTTTCTTGAACTATACCATAGAGAGATCTTCTCCTGTACACCAATCCCGTGTTTTTCTCTATTCCTCTCGTATATCGCCGTAACGCCCTTAATGCTAGGTTTTGAAAAAGACTTTTCATGTCATTCCCATTTAGGTCTGATTCGGATCCCTCCGTTGTTTCCTTTTCCTTCCGCACCTTTTCCTCGAAATGATCAAGAAGATGGTATACTTGAATTGTGTTATTTAAGTGCTTATTGCTTTCAAAAAATCCTACTTCTACAATTGGTGAGTCACCGGGTTATTCAAATAAGTCGTGTTTTCCGTGGTTTTCCCATGTTACAACTTCCGTACCAATTCGGTCGATCCGGAATGGATCGGTTAAACATTCCATTAGGGAGCCTGGTCTTGACTCTTCTGTGTGGTATTCGTTCTCGTTCGGCTCTTGGAATCACATCCAGCAGTGGTTGGAACAGCTCGCAAAATCCAACCACTTCACCTACTTCATTGCCCCCAACCCTTTCTCGTACCTCTATTGAAACAGAATGGTTTCATGTTCTTTCCTCGATTGGTTATTCCTCTCCGTTCGTATCTATTTTTCCAATTTCGGTCTCGATTAGTTCACAAGATTGAATGGCCGATTCTCCTATTGAGTTCTCAAAGGCTTTTTCCTAATGCCGATTAGCGGAACCTCTCACCCTGCATCGGCCAATTCTATATAGAAAAAAGTAGAGCGAAGACATAGCCTAAGCTTCCGACCACGTCGCGGTACCTTTCAAGGTTGAGGTGTCCCATCAGGTTGGCTCAAGTTGACTCCTTCTATCATAAGACATAAGAGAAGTAAGCTCCTCCGCTAGATGGCATTGGCAACTTCGACACCGCATTCTTCCTAGTAGCTCACTTAAGTACTACTTTCCTACCCAGACATATCACATATCCGACACGGCACACAGCGCACTATTATGAAGCAAAGGAAAAGCTACCCCAAAGCTTAGCTCTAACTAAGATTAAGGACGGATCACATGAACTTGGATGTGTTAAGCATATAACTATGTTCACTTATAAATCTCTCGATCATCGAAAAATCCCGGGTTTTTGACACAAAAAAGCACCTATTTGTGAAAAAAAATATCACACGGAATTCAAAAAATAAATGATCCTAAAAAGGACATCATGTGAATGGCGGATATAAAAAATCCCGAGGAATAGCAACTTAAAATGCTCTAAAATGTGCCAAAATCTTGCTTGCAAAGCACTCGTGAAAGAGAAGGTATCGAAGGTCTCTGTTCCATCATCTCCCGACGTCCATGCTCTCCCAGTGAACCGAGTACATGCGGCGGATTACATGCCATTCAATACCGAGTGCTCAATTCCTCTCTACATTGAATATCTCCAAGTGATCCACAAGAAATAAAAATCCAAGTGGTATGAAATCCGAAAGACCGTGTTCTCTGTTTGCAACAAAGCCTGGTGTTCTAGAATTCGTTTAGATAGAGCGAAATGTTCCATGTTCATTTGTCAATGTTCCGGTTAGGCTTGTCGAGTATGCCCGATCTCTATCATCCCCGTGTTCCCGCTGTGACTACGCTTTGCCACGCTATGCATCTAGCTGCCTTCGATCACATCCTGGAATGTTCTCTTTGACCACACTTCTGTTCCCCGTTGGAGCGCATACGGGCACGTTACTATTCTATTACCACCTACGCGTACTCTACCACAACTGAAAAACCAAGAGCCGACGGCAGCTGCCGAAAGAAAGGCTGAAGAAGGGCACGCTGAGAGCATTCACATCCGGAAAAAAGGATACGGATTGAATAGCATTGTGGGAGGCATTCTCTGATTCACTTGGAAACAGAGCAACGTAGGAAAATAGAGGACAGAGGGGAAGCCAGGAAGACAGGAGTTGAAGAAAGACTTGCTGCGTTGGGTGTTTTGTTCGATAGGACAGGTAAGGCTGCCAGGCAGGCAGAAGAGAGCAAGCTTGGTAGTGACTGCTTGAGCGGAGTCTTCTTCGTTCCTTGTGCAGGTAGCGAACTAAGATCATAAGAGAAGTCAAAGGTGACTCCCTTCCTATTCAACCAAGAATCCTTTCCTCTCTCAGGTATGGGTTGAGTTGGAATCAATGTAGATGATCACATTATCTTGCTTTCAAGAAGAAGATCTAGTTGGAAGATTTTACCCAACGAAAGAAGAGTCAGAAAGAACGGTTTAGTCAGAATCAAAGGCATCAGCTGTCGGCGGGGCATCATTCAGGACATGTTCGGATGTGCACTCTTGATCCGTTTCTTGGAGATAGCTAGCTAAAGGTGGCTGCGGAGGCTTAGGCGGAGTCTTCTGGAAAAAATCCTACAGTACAGAGTCCTCAATGACTGTAGCTTTCCCCAACAAATATCATAGGTGAAGTCGATAGTGAATCTATTCCTATATGACCAAGAAGCTCTCGGTCTTCAGCCTTTGTCAACGTCAATGATTGTATGGTTGAAATCCGTCTTAGAATGTTCTAAAAAGCTTGATCAGATGTGCCAAGCGCTGTCGGTTATAAGGCGAATCCACTACTCACGTGTGAGAAAGCTATATATCAGAGTACTACCTCACCACTTGTTCGCAGGCCTCATCTCGCTTCGTTGCCCTTAGGTCTTTAGTTTCTTCGTTGCTATTCCCCTTCCTCTTTAGATGCTTTCTGTACTGCTCGATGCGAATAATAGCCCTACTAGTTAGTTCATACTACCCGCTCTCGCTTACTTGCCTGCTGGCTAATGTCTTTCCTATTGCTTGTCTTCCTGGTTAAGAAAGCTTTCAAACAAAAATGAAAAATGCAGGGAATATTTGATTATTGAATCTCTCTTAAAACGTTGACAATAATGTTATTGATTGATATTTGTGGTACTTGTTGGCAATTCAATGATGTGTCTTACATCTGAGGTATCCTAAATGCGAGCGTCATATGCTGACTGATTTCTGGTCTGTCTCATGATCACTATTCAGAGGAAGGAGAGAGAAATTTTCATTTTTCCCATAATGTCACGAACAAGGAAAAGTTTCTTGCTAAATTCTAGCTCAGGAAAGAGCACGTAACTAAACAACTCTCCTTATCCAGAAAGCGTAAGGGCTTTCACTTAATTAAGTCCATACTAAGGTGAGTGTCGAGCTGGCCGGATCTGTAAGACGTCATCCCGGAGAGGTGCGAGGAGGGTTATTTTGAGGAGGAGAGGGAAGTGAGGATAGAGATGAGAGAAAGAGGAGCAGCCCCCATGTCTTTCAGAGAGATAGATAGGGAAGGTAGTACCGCCAAGGGAAAGGAGATGCCCCTGTGATGTAGAGGGTGTACTGGCTTGGGGTAGGAAAGCAAGGACTAGGCTAGGCTGTCGAGTGAGGATTGGCCGAGGGGAGTTCCATCATGTAGCTGGGTACAAATAAGGCAGTAAAAGACAAGTAGAAGCCAGTGAACGAGGAGTAGTCAGGGTACGACGAAGCCAGTGGGGTACGTAAACGAGAACGGATCACATGGTTTTGTACTGGTCAGCTTTGAGCTGTCGAGTGAGGATTGCTCTATCTCTTAATCTCTTAAGATAAGAAAGGGGCTTTTCCAAACCCTGCCTTATTCTTAAAAGGGGAGTAGTCTCTGATGTGCGCTCTATTATTGCGTCCTATTCTTGAGGGGGTGATCGGGGTTAAGCCGCGTGGCGATACCCGCGAAAAAGAAAGGACTATTCGCTCTTTGTTTGGGGTGGGCCTTTCGTACTCAAATCCGAACGGGGAAAGGACAATTATTCAGCGCACTAAAATATAGTGGATCTGGTTCACTATTAATGAAAAGCCAGGTCTTGCAGAGCCTTGTTAGGGAACCAAGACAAGAATTCTGACTAATAATAAGAAAGAGTTAAGGGCCTCCAAGGCCTATAAATAGAAGCTTCTTTCAGTCTCTATTTGGCAAAGAAAGACTTTCATTCAGTAAGACTTAACACTCTTATGGATATCGCTGGAAGACTTTTTTCCATTAAACAAGAAATAGAAAGCGTGGAAAACGAGAAGCTCCAACAGGAGCAAATGCTCGGTCTGTTCTGGGAGCATCCGCCTGCTCTCGATCCGGAGGTCGTAGGACGAATGATGCAATCGATCCGGGACCGCATTCGCGGTCTGGAAGACAGGAGGAGGGCCCTAGTCAACGAAGAGAAAGAGCTCATTGTGCGGGCTGCCACCCTCGGTGACCGGGGAGACTAGAAGAGTCCGCCGACTCTTTCTAGAAGATTGAAATAAGGAGTCCGTCGACCCAAAGTAGTGTGTTTTAATGCATGGCTTTTCTTTGTCTTTGTTTGATGGCTCCGCTCCTATGCTAAGTTAAGTGTCTTTGTTTGGTTTTATTTGTTATGTTTGCATGTATGGTATGGGAAAACCCTGCGTGTAAAATGTTTACTACTTAATGCTATGCTAATAGTTGAATTTATAAAGACGAATTCGTAAAAATGTGCTGAAAATGAATGTGAAAGTTGAAATAAGGTGTAAGCTAAGTGTACTGCGCCTTTCCAGCTCTGAAGCTTCCTTCTTCCTTGAGAGCTGGGTAACAAAAATTCCAGTCGAAAATGAAGAGGAGCTCAAAGTATTCGTTCCCAGTCGATTCTCTAATTAAGATATAGCAGTCAACCATCAAGAAATCTAAAACTATTTAACCGGGGATAGAAAAGGTAGACTCCAATGTGTCAATGGCTATTTCCAAACAAAGACCCAATTCAATGAGCTTGACCTGCGCACACTTGCACTTTTTTCGCCCGGCGGATTCTAGTTTCGGGCGCCTGGCCCACTCGGCCTGTGCTGTGACCGCGACCACTTTTCTTCACCCCATGGCCCACTCCAGACCATGAGATACGTCAAGGGGAGCAACCGCGTTGATGACCAGGGTATATAGAATGTGGTACGGCTTGCTCAGCATGGTTCCGACCAGCAAGAAGATGTTGCTTGTTGGATACAACAGAATCTATATATAGGACTAAAAAAAAGTATACCAGGGTTTTAGAGTAGTGAGTAAGCCGCATTGAGAATGGGCGGTGGTAAGGCATATAGGTAGGTTCCTCTGTGTCTATTGATCGCGAGAACTGGAATCATCACATGCTTCGTAGTTCAATTCTTTTAAGCTAGAAAGCAAAATCTCTTAGTCTTTTCCAAAACGGGCGGGCGACTTTAAGAGCGGCCATAGGAAGGGAAGAAATTATTTATCAAAAAGCGAGGGCCTTTCCGACCATGAATCCTGGCGAATGAAGAAGGGAAAGAGGCAGATAGGAGAGATCTCTTCCTTTTGAACACGCTTCCTTACGTGTACAACATGAGTAGACCTAAGTAGTAAGAAGACGAAAGAGGATATAATGAATCTAAAAGAAGAGAAGAGCACGAAAGCCTACCCTCTGACCTTGTAAGGCAGCATCTTCTTGATTCGCCCAGGAAGGCTTTGAAGGACCAAAGCTAGTAGTCATATTACAAGGGGCTGACATAGTAAAATTCCAGTTAGAAAGGTCCATAATAGAAAGTTTTTTTAGCATTTTAGCGTGTACGAGAGTTCCGTGTAACATTCCATTAAGCAGTGGTTGAGCAGTAAGCTTATTACTTAAGCACCGAGATCTTGAGTACTGCTGTCCAAAGCTTAAAAGACTAGCCTTAGAAAAAGGGCATTCTTTCTTCAACAAATTAATCTGTCCGTATGCCCTCACCGTGGTCACCATGGGAATCTAAAAATTTCGCAAATCTTGATCTTTCATCATTGAGAAATATCTCACGACCATCATTCAATACCGGCATGCTCACATTCGAACCTAAAGTTCGAAGAGACCAGTACAATCGATCATTGAAATCGCCAGTCCAGTCGTCCAGAATCCCTTGTCGCTCATTCGCAGAAGAGGCGGATCTCGCGAATTCAAGTCTTTTCTTAAAAAGAATGGAAGGGAATATGAATGAAATCACAATTGACTTCTTCTTATGATATAAGTTTTCCAGGGTATGGAACTTAGGTAAAAGGGATGCGCCCGGTCTAATGCGACAGGTGGATGTATGCTATCGTAGGGAATCTCTTCCATTATTCGTAGTAGGCCTTCTCGCGCCCTTGACGTATCCGTGTCGCATCTCTCCTTGTTGCATCCTAAAGGAAGATCGTTCATCAGCGCTTTCAGTAACTAAAAGTAAATCGGGTGCGTAATCAAGCGAATCTCATTCCTTAGGAGCTGGAGCAATAAGAGATGAAAGAGTTTACTTTACGTTGAATAAATACAGGAACTAGTCAACTTAGCATAGATGGAATGAACTATCAGAGAAGAGAAGGCTGAAAGCCTAGCCGAAAGCTTTTTAGTCAAGTACGCATGAAGACTTTGTTTGAGGTATAGGGCTTTTTTGAACATTAAGCATTCTTTGGCACGAGGGTTTGGCTTCCTTGATTCAGGTAGGAAAGAAGGGGCTATGGCACTTGGTTCATTCCTTCCTTTGAAGATGATCTACGATCAGGGCTTTTTGAAAAGGAAACCTACACCCTGACCACCAAGTCAATCGCTCAAGGGCGAGGGTCAGATTTCTGCTTCCAAGCCCACCTCCTGGGTCAGCTTGAAGAGAGGAAAATGGAATCATTTCCTCTCTGTTAGAGCAGCCCAGTATTACGCCTTCATCCGACGTACTTATCTTAGCTATAGAGGGGCAGCAAAGAGAGCGATACTCGGAATACGTCCTGCTTTTAGTTCAAAGTACTCCGCTGAACACAGCCGTAAAGTCTATAAAGGGAATATACGGTTAGTAGCTTCAGCTAAGGAGAAGCAGGCAGCTAACCCATTCACTGTCAGAATGGAAAGCGGAAAGAGAAAGAAGAAAAGAGAAAAAGCAACCTAAACTATATGACCACAAACCTTCAAAAAAGAAAAAGAAAAGAAAGAAACCTCCGTGAAAGAAGAGAGAACAGCGTACACTTTTAGCTATCTCCGTAGGTTGACACTAAAGATATAAAGATAAGGAATTGCGTGATCAAAGGAACCTCTGTAATGCTTTCGCAACGGCGTAGTCTTTCGCTTTTAGATAGCCTATTTGTTTTCTCACTGCTTTTGGGTAGTCACCGGGATGTGTGGTCGAGGGGAACAAGGCTGACTTTCCTGGTTGTTTTGGGCCGTGTTGAAACATCACATCGCTAACAGCCATACCAAGCAGTCGTATTTCGCCCTGGTCCATAACCATATGTAGTCGTCCTAGGGGAAAGAAAAGAGCCCACGGACACCTTTGCTACCTGCCTTTCTTTACGGAAGAGGTGAGTTTTCCTTAGTTTTCTTTCATTCCCCTATCTCCGAACCTTAGACCTTGTAGAACTTGAGTAGGGGGACCTCTGATAGCCCCAGTTACGGATACTGCTCAAGGTTGACTGGACAGCCATAACAATTGATGGATAGGAGCCTACTCTAACTAAGAACAGCTTCTCTAGTGAATCGCATCGGAAGGATCACAAAGGCTCTGAAAGACCTGCCATCGGTTAGAGCGTCTAGACGGAGGAGACCTGACCTGGGGATATAGCTCCAAGCCCAGCATCCGAAGCATGCGAATCCACGCAAGCCATTGAGAAAGAAGGAACGGCCTAAGAGTGTGGTGAGGCAGGGACTTACATAGAAAAAGATGGAATTCGTGTATGGTGCCCCTAGCGAAGTATGAATAGGAATCAGGTTCTTAAAAGATTATAGAGTCTTCGATACCCAATGCAATCAATGTTATCAATACCAGCTTCAGCCATACATGAATCTTAGCTTGCTTTGAGGGCATATTATGAATGACCAAGCCAAATAGTTCTTTCTTTACCTAACAGAGAAGACTCCGGTCGAACTGCGGCTGCTTTGTCTGCACCGTCTGTAGTCTCTGTGAACATTGGCCATGGAGTATCTTCAAGACCAGGGCGAATATCTTCCTCACTCCTTACATATGTAGTCTCTGGAGACGACTGGATAAACTATCAAATGGATCCTTGCCAGGAATCCCAAGGATCTCTTAGTGAAACTGGGCCTTTTCTACACATAGGCTATGTCTTGCTTAAGAAAGAAGAAAAAAGTAATAAGGAAGGACGTCGGTTAGGACACCGTCATGATCAGACCTCGGAACACCTAGCTGGGCTTAAACCGCACAGGATTTTGCTCATTGATTGGGACTTTATCTCTTCTATAAGGAATTGATTAGGAAAATCAGGAATCCGCATGATCAGCTATTGGAAAGCTACACTCATCCTCAAGAAGAGAACCAGTCTACAAACGCTGCCACAAAGACTGCCGCCGCGCCTTTGAATGTCACTGCTCCAGCCGAACAAGAGAGTCTTGGTGTATAACTCAACCAATAGGTAAAGGCGCTAGTGTAACACATGCACAGCCGTAGCTCCAATCCACACGTTCAGGAGGAGATACCCTGGGTACTCGATCAAGGACAAATGAAAAAGCCCCGGCTCCGGCCAAAGCTAAAAAAGTAAATCCAATCGAAGGACATCCAGTCTCAGCATGGCAGGCGGCTGCAAAGCAAATTAAAATAGAAGGGTGCACCTTGGGTAGGAGTAGTCCAGCGTGAAGATTGCTACTATGCGGATCGTGAGACTTCCTCAGGGATAAAACTCTTGCAGAGTAGACTCGATCAAATCAAAGATTAGATGGCTGAGTATGAGTTCCAAGTGCATTGGTTGAAAGAGTCATGGCACGAATCGTAGCCTTGAATAAGGAACAAGAAGGGCTTTTGCAAGACCTACCTGAAATGGCACTTGAGGAGAGAAGAGTTGCTGAACGAAGATGTCTCAAGAGGTGACCAGACCCAACCGCCCCTCTAACAGAGAAGAACCGCCTTAGCCGCGTCTCCACCCCGTGACGCCACTCACTCACTACCGCATCGTTCCTATATAGTCTGGGAGCAGCTCTCTTTGCCACTTCTCTTTCTTTGACAGGTCAAGTCTGACCATCAACTACTGACTTGCCAGGTAAAGAATCTCTAGATGCTCTATTCCCCCCTAAAGTCATCGTAAATAGGTCTCTCAAGTGAAAGTCAGTCGTAGCACTTGTTCAATGACAGGGATACTTCATTCACCCCTGGAGTGGACTTCTCGCAGTACATCATGCCCGAGCTAGTACTTTTGCTTGTTGCTTTCTTTAAACTCTGAGACAGAAGGCTAAAGCTCCCTAGTTCTTTTTGGGCTAGAACATCCATTTTCTTTCCTACTGATCCAGTTCAACTCGGTATAAGTCATAGATCCAGTCATGATAAGACTAAGCTAAGTAAGGGTGAGCTCTGACAGCGAGAGAGGAAGAAGGGTAGAGTCAATTGCTCTAAGTCCTAACGACTAGTGTGGCGGCATAGCCTGCTTCCTCAAGCGGAGGAGGGCTCTTTCAATGAATGAAAATTTCCAAGATCGGAGGTTCCGAAGGAAAGAGAAAAAGAGTTAAGCCGGCGAGGAATTCAAGGAATCATAGGCGCTCCAGGCCAATGAACATCGGCTTCAGACCTTAACCTTAGACGTACCGTACTTCCTCAAGATAGTCCGTCTTGCTTCTGCTTGATAGAAACTAGGGTTCAAGTTAAGACTTTTAGAAATCTTCTCCAAGCGGGGGAGAGCCCCAAAGTCAGTAGAGTTAATGGGACGACTCCGCCTTCAATACAGAGGAAGCAAGTAGGGCACAGGCTTTGAGGTTGGAGCCTTGCCCGCGAAGGTATCCCAATAGTTGTGCTAATCCAGACTAGCTAGAAGTAGGCTTCCAGAAGCAATAAGGAATCCTATCGCTATAAGAGGAAGTGAGCATATAGGTTAGGGCACTGATATGAAATTCATTTCTGTAAAAGTGAAGACTTTCCCCATCAGAGTCATCCGTTCTTGATTGACCAATTTGTATATCTGGAGTAGTCTCCGTGAACATGGACCCATTAGAAGGGCTTTTTCTCATTCACAACAATGTTTGGGTCGACATGGTCAGTTGTCAGCTCTTCACGGACTCTCTTAGTTTTAGTTGTTGCAGCTCTTTCTCTTTCTGCTGGATTTGTTTGATCTAGTATCAGCTTCACTTCCGAGAGGTCTTGCAGAGCCTTGGCTTTCTAATTGGAATTTAAGCTCCTCTTTTTCCTATAGCAGTCGGGGATACCAAGACGACCAGATCTCCTTCCTTGAAAGGAAGGGGCACCCCACACCCTAGGACAGCAAAGACTCAATGCTGTGAACCGGTGCGGGAGGAGAGAAAGCAAGAGAGGGCAGATTTGGAGATAGTCAAAGTTCTGCGCTTGTATAGTTAAGGGAGTTCGGGACGTTATCCGAATCAAAGCCTTTCCTTTATTTAATGGTTTTCTCTATCTCCACTCTTGTGGCAGGCGAACAACCGAAGATGGCGAACTCCCATTGATAGATCTGCCCCGAGTAGTGAAATAGAATTGTAAGGTGGCACTCCAAGAACAGAGCGGCCCTGGCAAAAAAGGAGCTTTCTTATGGCGATAGATGAATTGTGGCGAACTACCAATTGATGCGGAAACATCCGTACGTGATGGTTCATAAATGAAGCTAAGACGGAACTCCCCCTTCTGTCTGATCAAGAGAAGCCAATCCCTATTCTGTTTATGAACGAAAGGAATCTCTAAACCGAAACACCAAAACAAAGATGACAGCGTCCCATTCGGAAAGCATTCCCATGGAATATGAATGAAATCACCATTGACTTCTATTAAAGAATCGAATATGAACCAACTCTTGCTAGTCTTTCTCGCACGACCTATTGATGAGGCTATTTTTGAGGGGACAAAGTGTAGTTTCTGCATACCGAAGGTAGACTAGTGCTATCCGTTATTTGGCTTTCATTCTCTACCCACAGCTTACTTTCCGGTGACTAAGCTTCCCAGTGAACAGTGAATATCCGCTAATCACCCGTCGTACGTGGCTTCATGCTATTGATTATTCTGGCAAGTAGCTTCCTTGATGAACGGATAAATTTCTGATCAAGGAGCCGACAACGGATCCTGTCTCCACGGCTGGTTTGATATATCCAAACAGCACGATAACAGATCCATATGTTACGTCCTCAACTCACGTTTTTGTATACGAACATTGGCTTTCTAGGGCTTATCTCAATACGGACTAGCTTTCGACTTAGCCTTGAGAGCACATAACATCTAGCGTGTCAAGCGCGCATCTTTCTCTTTATAAAAAAAGACGCCTATCCGAGGGTGAATCAAGAAAGGTAGTTCCGGGAGTTCTGTTTGCCTAGTTGGAATCGAAGGAGAACTGTATCTATGGTTTCTTTCTTTCATGAATCGGTAGGTGAGTTCATCCCCTGGTCGAAGGCCAGTACCTTTTCTTCCTAACCAAGTTGTAGCTAACCCAAGAGGGTAGTGTTTCAGTGTTGATCTACTGTCCTAAAGAGCTAACCAAACGAGGGAGATGTCCACGTCTGCATTTTCCTATGAGCTAACCCAGTCAGTGTTAGCTTTCGTCTTCCTCGGCCTCGGCTAAAGGACATAACTATGGAATACATTCAGCTCAGGAAGCGCCTAACTCCAGTAGTTTGTTCTTCCTCTTTCGACTCCTTCCCTTCTTCTAAAGTAATGAAGAGCTCACCAAGAGGGAGTTCAATCTCCTGGTAAGAAGATCTTTATTTTATCCCATCAATGCCCGCTTTCTTGTCCTGAAGTGATTGATTCATTTTGTTAGCTTAATCCTTCCTGCCAAAGAGGAGATCTTATTAGAATTGTATCGGTCTTAGTCTTACGAAATAAAATCTTTTAATTGTTTAGTTTAGGATTGACGAACTTAAGTTGACCAGATTGACCCAATCAACAGGAGCCAATATGGACTGATCGGGGATTCCTCAACATTCAATCTCTCTGATACAGCTAAGTGATACAAAAGATCTCTTAGGAGGCCAACTGAGAAGGCAGTTGAGAAGAATCACATAAGTAGATGAAATTCTTCTTTGTTAGAATCTTCTTTGCATGAATATTATTATTCTGAAATTCCGGGTTGACGTGAGTATGGAAGAAAGCCCCAGCCGAGCCTAGTAGCTAGTTCACAGGGCGAGTATTATAAAATTCCTGCCTTCTCACACTGGCATGGTGAGTCTCGTTTGTTTCCGGTTAGAGAAAAGATTCCTCTTTTGGAGCATCAGAATGCCGCTTTAGCCGTGGGTACTACCTATGAAGATAGGTTCATACCTTTATCCCAACCAGGGATAGCCCAATTAGAATCATTCCTTGCCCTGATTAGGGAAGACTCAATCCCAAGGATATGGTGAAAGAAAGGGAATAGGCGTATGAAGGGCAACATACCGCCATAAGAAGAGTCAACCGTGGATTCCGGACCCCAGCATAGGATTTCCTGCAACCTGTTGTTCTGTCTTCTGTAGTCATAGGAGCGAGTGATTCCTTCCCTGCTACACCAAGACCTTCTTTGCCCTAGGCGGCAGCTCTAATAATCTGTCCTTTCTTTATAAATTATATATTATATCTATATCGAAATCGAGATTTGTCATTTCATTAAGGTAATGCCACTTTCCAAGGTAAAACAGGAATGGACTGTATTCACATTGACTGATTAATTGAATTAACACACTCTTTGATTGATAGACTGACTATTCAAGGTTCACTGATGTGCACCATGCTTTCTAATTGGGCTTTTCTCTCTCCCTTTCTTGCTATTGAGACCTCAGGAGACATATTCTAGTAAGAATCGAGATCACTTGTAGTTAGATTCAAAGTCAACGATGAATCCGTCACTCTCCTAGAGCACCTCACTGAAGAGGCGCAAGTAGTACTTCAGCTAAGAACTAGGACTTGAACCCTCAACCATAAAAGAATTAGCCGAACTGAGGAGTGGAGTGGTACCAATCCAACTCTGCTTAGTCCCGGCATGAGTATTGATTCAAGAGGATTCGTCTTTTGCCTCACTAACCTAGTCTGATTCTAATTCTTTCATACGCAACAGGTCGTCAATCGTCCGCACTGAAGATGAGGCCGTAACCGACCAACTCTCTTTCTTTACCGAGGGGCTACTCTGACTTACTTCTCCGCCTACCAAAGTAAACTCCTTCCTTTTTCAAAGCAGCAGATGTAGCTCAAAGCCGTACTTGCTTGTCTTGAAAGCTTGTTCGGTTTACACGAATTGGAATAGATAGGGAAGCTAAAGCCTCTAGCCCTACTACAGCCGATAGCCCAAGTACTACCCTGCGCCTTAGGACTTTCAGGCGGTTAGGGCATTACAAGATCAACTAATCCGAAAGAAAATGCCTCAGCCGCTTCGAAACAGCTTACTTTGCCGAGCCAGCATCAACTTCTCTATTGACGTTTGCGCCCGTGCCATCAACCGAGAAGGCGGAAGAGCCTATTTCATTTCACAACAAGCCCAGCAGCCAGCCTTCTTCTTTTTTAGCTATCCTCTTGTAGATCCGAAGAGACTACTATTTAGGCAATAACCTTCCTATTCAAATTTAGGATCTTCCGAGTTGACGTATATAAGTCAAAAATCAATAGGCTAGTGAGGCTAATCCTCAGTTGCTTTCCTTGCCTCAGGTCTAGTTCCGATGGAAGCCCTGTTAAGTATAATATCCGTATAAAGAAGAAAGAATGGGCAAGAGCACGGCCCTTTACTTGAGAAGCTAGCAAGTCAGTGGCTTGATCCCCATGCTTTTGATCTGAGGTGCTTGAGAAGTGTCACTGGGTTTCAAAGCAGACGTTGGTGGCACTCAAGCTTCTGGAACCTTCGTCCGGGCTCTTCGGCAGGCTTGTCAGCAAAACCTTTGATTTTGTTTGCATAGTACGGCCATGATTATTTAAGAAAAAGAGGAGTGGAAATCTGTCTTTTTCTTATCTAGTGTGCCCAACTGTCTATCGGGCTATTAGGAGCTTAAAAAGCAGTAGGCCCGGGAAGTGAGCTAGTCCTATCTTGAAAGCATGACTATATGGAAGACTTTCACTTCTCATTTGTATACTTCTGGGGAAGACAGATGTCCCCCTTTGAAGGTTAGATTTGTAGTCTTCGCTTGGAAGCGGTTCCGCCGAGCATCTCTTAATAAGTAAAGAAGCAGGTGTCGAGATCGGGAGTTGGCACAAAAGCAGAATCGTCGTATGAGAAGCATACTCGGTGATGAATCCTTTCGAGATTGTCTTCCTTCTGGGCTTGAATAAATAGAGAGAAAGACGGATAAACCGAGTCCTCTCCGGCAATGGATTCCCCTGCCCTCTTCCCTCTTGGGTACTCTTGCGAGTAATGTGATTAGGCGGATCTCTCCACTGATTCACCGGCCGTTGGGCTTGGAAATGCAGCAGCAGAAGGACAAGCCAAGTTTCCTTCTGCCTTTCTTTAGTCCGTCTTCCGTGGAATGAAATAGTACTGGAATAAGATATCCCCCTCCTATGCGATCTTCCCCTGCGATGGATTCCCTTTCTTCTTAGGGTTCAGCAGATGGTGATGGTAAAGGCGCAAAACGGAATGCTTACACCTTTTTGGTTCCCGCTTCCTGACTTCCTTCAATGAGACGATGGTAGGAACAATTGCCCAAGGGCGTGCAAGAATCAACAGGGTCGAATTCCGGAGGCAAGAGAGACTGGGCACCCAAAAGTATACAATTCCTAAAAGTTTTTCCATCATTCCTAAGACCTCTTTTAAACCCATTTCCAATGCTTTTACCTATTGAATCCATCTAAGACCTATTGAACCTAAGCGTATCTATCAAGGACAGACCAAGCAAAGGCAGAAGGAAACTACGTGGCGGGTGTAAAACATGCCATAATGCCATCTTTTTTAGCCTCTGTGACAGGCTCCTCACTGACAGACTAAAGACTCTAAGCAACCGAGGATGTAAATGTTCTGGGACTGAGATACGGGTAGAGGAGAATTTATTCCCTATTTTATATAGATAAGGTCTCATGCTCCTTCAAACTGAGCATCTGAGAAAGTAGATTCATAATGGTCGATACGAGGGCCATCAATACCACTTAGCGAAAGGTCTTAGAGAGAGTACTTTGAGAGAAGCGGAAGCCCAAGACATTACCCAGAAGCAAGATCTTAAACAGAGAGGACAGAGCCCAAAGAGGTGGACTAGACAAAGTAGAAGAAGAAGAAGTTAGAGATGCTTAACTTAAAGAAGTGAACTGATACGAGAAAAGCGAAAACATTGTTGCATTACGGACGAGGAACTTTCTGCCAAAGAGGTATGCTTCAGTCAGACCTACGCTTGGAACAAAGCCAGTACCTTGCACTTAGTTCACTTCAACGAACAACATGTGTTAAGCATATAGCTGGCCTTGTTTATAAATCTGCAATTCATTGAAAAAGACCGGGTTTATAACATTAAAAATTTGCCTTTGCGAAAAAGTTTTTACTTAAGACATTCTTTTTTAAGGTGGCCCCGGAAGTCATCTCATGTGAATGAATCATAAGAAAAAGACCGGTAAATGGAAACTCAACATGATCTCAAATAAGCCTCTTTCTTGATTGCAATGGTCGCGAAAAGAGAAGTCATCTGGACTGTTCCCTTCCTAGGTGGATAGAGGGGCCGTGCAAGGCTTAGCCAGACCAGGGGTGGCACCTATTAGCGCTTGGACTTCCTTGCACCAGAAGACCTGGAAGAGAGAGACTTGACCAATGCTGGAAAGCTGCACCTTTGACCAGACGTACCTCATCCCCCATTGACCAGCGATAGCCAGACTTGACCAGTTGACCACGCTTGCATTCTAGCTAGTTACTCGACCTTCAGTATCGCTTGCCTTGCACTTGAGCGCCTTAGACCTTATGCTCGCCCCCTTTAGCATCTATTCCCTCCCCAAGCTTCCGAACAAGTAAGCTAATCAAATCTCCATTGTTGGTGAACAGACTGGTGGCATTGACCCAATCCGTGAACCAGTATTGCACTCCAACCTTCTCAACCATGCTTTGATTCAACCCTTTCCTTAAAGCATACATCCTTCTTGCTTCCCTTAAAGCGAATTTCTATTCCAATTCGTGCACTGAAAAAGATAGGTAAGTATATGCTTAACACATGGAATTCGTAGAAATTTGATTCTATTTGAGAACTTTCTTTAACTAGAAAGAGGGGCACTCACTCACTTTATGAAGGAAAGTCATTCAACTAGAAATCACGTAGGAGAATCAAAGATCGATTTAGAAAGTGTCTATAGAGGGCGTAGCCGACTTGGACTTAGCTCGAGCTTCATCCCACGAGATCTTCCTTGGAAAAACCAAGGCCTAAATGAGCAAGTCTTCCCTTTTTATGGGGGAGCAAGAGTTCTCACGAGAGAAAATTTTCATCCCTAAATGACTCTAAGGAACCAACGGCTCTCTCTTCTTAAACAACCTGTATTATCCACACTGAATCAGCATTTGATAGATTATCCAACCCCGAGCAATCTTAGTTATTGGTGGGGGTTTGGTTCGCTAGCCGGTATTTGTTTAGTCATTCAGATAGTGACTGGCATCTTCTTAGCTATGCATTACACGCCTCATGTGGATCTAGCCTTCAACAGCGTGGAGCACATTATGAGGGACGTTGAAGGGGGCTGGTTGCTCCGTTATATGCATGCTAATGGGGCAAGTATGTTTTTCATTGTGGTTCACCTTCATATTTTTCGTGGTCTATATCATGCGAGTTATAGCAGTCCTAGGGAATTTGTTCGGTGTCTCGGAGTGGTCATCTTCCTATTAATGATTGTGACCGCTTTTATAGGATATGTACTGCCCTGGGGCCAGATGAGCTTTTGGGGAGCTACAGTCATCACAAGCTTGGCTAGCGCCATACCCGTAGTAGGGGATACCATAGTAAGCTGGCTCTGGGGTGGGTTCTCCGTGGACAATGCCACCTTAAACCGTTTTTTTAGTCTTCATCATTTACTCCCCTTTCTTTTAGTAGGCGCCAGTCTTATTCATCTGGCCGCATTGCATCAATATGGATCCAATAATCCATTGGGTGTACATTCAGAGATGGATAAAATAGCCTTTTATCCTTATTTTTATGTAAAGGATCTAGTGGGTTGGGTAGCCTTTGCTATCTTTTTCTCCGTTTGGATCTTTTATGCCCCTAATGTTTTAGGGCATCCCGACAACTATATACCCGCCAATCCGATGTCCACCCCGCCTCATATTGTGCCGGAATGGTATTTCCTACCGATCCATGCCATCCTTCGTAGCATACCCGACAAATCGGGAGGTGTAGCCGCGATAGCACTCGTTTTTATATGCCTGCTGGCCCTAGCCTTTTTCCCAAACATGTATGTACGTAGTTCAAGTTTTCGCCCGATTCACCAGGGGATCTTTTGGCTGCTTTTGGCGGATTGCTTACTACTCGGTTGGATCGGGTGCCAGCCCGTGGAGGCGCCGTTTGTGACTATTGGACAAATGTCCTCTTTGATTTTCTTTCTCTTCTTTGCCATAACGCCCGTTCTGGGACGAGTTGGAAGGGGAATTCCTCATTCTTACACGGATGATAAGGAAATCCAATAAAGAGAATAGCCAATCAGTGGTCAAGTACTTTGATTCTGAATTACCTAAATGACGAAATCCTGCCTACAATGGTTGAAAAATCTTTTGATCCAGATGGGCTTGCCTAGATAGATCCTGCTGATTTTTTATTTATTATAGACTAGAGTACTACAGTGAGCAAGAGCGAAGAAACCCAAGCATCTCTCCGTGGAACTCCACCCGAACATTCAGAAAGCGGCAAGAGATACCGAAACGCTGCGTGTTAAGGTCCCCTCTAGACCCCCCCTTGTGATACCCGCCATTATCGGGGCGTGAAAGATGCCCCTTTCTGACACCAATCATTCACGAGTGAGTATTACACTAAGAATTGACAAGCGGATGACTTTTCTAGTTGGCTATGTTGATATAGCTGAGATATAAGGAAAATCCACGAGAAGAAAACGACCCAATTGCATGCACAATTAAGTCATTCGAACCTACTTTCGGAAAATCATCAGCAATGGATAAGCCAGCAGCATGCAAGCTCAAGGGAAAAGCGGGGTTTCAAACCGAATACCAAGAGAAAGATTTCAAACAAGTAAAAAGAGAAAATGTTCTTTCTAACCAGCATACGCAAAGCAAAGAACGGAAAGAGCTAAAGCTACCTCACTTCGCTAAGCAGCGAGAATTGTACTGAAGCTCTCTTTCGCCCCCCGATCGTACTACTTCATTCTTAGTGTGCTGACCAGATACCCCACCAATAATGAGCTAAGAGCCATAGCAAGAGATATAGCGCTGCCTTCCGGATGAGTGAGCTCATAAACTGGCGAATCAATTCATTTGAAAGAGAAAGTCGGGTCTAGCAGATTTCCGAGTTGACCAATGATAGATAGGTAGGAATGGCAGGACCTAAACGAGCTGGGCTTCGTTAGCCTTAGCCAGTTCTCCTTTTCTTTTAAAAGCTATTCTTAATGCCGCTCGGGCTCCCGGTGATAGAGGGCTCTTGGAACAGATGATAGTGGATCTTACTCAAAGAATCTAAATATAGAGAGATGCTTTATACCTGTATACAGCAAGAAGAATGTCAGCCAATTAGCAAAGATCAAGCGAACTCACTCAACCGTACTAGACTGAAGATTAACATACCTATAAAAGACCAGGCAAGAAGAATCTTCGCCTACCTGGCCTTGCTGTCATGTTCACTGCTACTGACATATGAGACATCGCTAGCCGCCCCTTTTCTACCATTCAAGCCAGCAAAGGTAGGGGACGATAAGGGGCCGTCGTTGGTGCGTAACAGAGCTTTCCTATCGACGATCTTTCTCGGTGCATAAGCGAGGCTTAGCGGTCGAAGCCAAGAAAGCCAATAGACTTTGAATAGCTTGTACGAAAGGACTTATGAATCGTTTTTTTATAGAGTATCCAATCCATATATAAATCTTGTATGCAAGTTGGCACAGCGCTTTCGCTTTAAATCAATCTCGCTCATCTGGTCTGCCCGGTCAAATCCGCTCTTCTGC